ATCTATAAAAAAATACTACGATTTTCAAAATTCTTTGCTGTACGCTGTACAATGAAAAACTACTTATTTTTTCTTCTCTTAAGTTAAGTTTAAGTAAAAAAGTGCAATTTGAACCAGATACATTTTGTTTTTGTGAGAACCATATGAATCAAGTAGTGTAGTGATTCATATGGTTCTCGCTGACTTACACAAATTTTTTATATTTTTTTTATATGCGTTCTATTTTGTTGATATTCGTTAGAGACTTTCTTTAGACATTAATTAGACATAGACATTAATATAAATGAACCATAACTATGTAGCCCGATTCCTAACAGATTGACCCCAAAGTAGCATATCCAAATTATAAGAAAGCCAATAGAAGCCACAACAGCAGAATTTGCAGGGGTCAATTTTTTATTTGTTCGACTATGTAAATAAATCGCGAATACGGTCCAAGTAATAAATGCCCAAATTTCTTTTGGGTCCCAATTCCAATATGAACCCCATGCCTCATTAGCCCATACTGCTCCCGAAAGAATCCCTATGGTTAAAAAGATAAACCCTATACTAATAACACGATAACCCCAATGGTCCAATTGTTGAATCAATTGGGACCTGTAATAATTTTTAGCAGAAAAAAAATAAGTATTTCCAAAAACATTGCTTTTTTTATTCATGCATTGAATTTCACCAAAGTAAAAAGATTCATTGAAATTTAATAAACGGTTTTTATTATAAAAAAGTGTTATGTCTTTTCGAAATGTAATGACTAGAAGCGCTACTGATAATAATGATCCGCATAAAAGGGCCGCATAACCCAATACCATCATACTTACGTGCATTATTAACCACTCAGATTGGAGAGCGGGTACTAATATTTCGGATTGATGTATTTCAGTTAAAAGACCTGAAGTAGCAAAGCCTTGTGTAAAAAGAGCGCTTGGTGCAGTTATTGCACTTAAATAATTTTTCTTTTTTTTGAAATATGGAACAATATGAATAATGGAGAAACTCCATGAAAGAAAGATTAATGATTCATATAAATTACTTAATGGAAAATGTCCCGAATAAATCCAACGAATGACTAACAATCCTGTTATACATAAAAAAGTCACGATCATGCTTCTTTTTGACAAATCAGATAGTTTTACGATTTCATCGACGAATAAGGTTATTAAATGAATTGTAATTACAATTGAAACAATCGAAAAGGAAATATGAGTTAATATATGTTCTAAAGTTAAAAATATCATAAAAATTAAAAATATAAAGTAAGCGGTCCTTTAATTATGAAGCGGCAATTACTAATTTAATTTATTATAGAATCTATTTTCTGTTTTTTAGAAGAGGGCATGCCGCCACTCGGACTCGAACCGAGATGCTCTAGCACTGCTTCCTAAGAGCAGCGTGTCTACCAATTTCACCATAGCGGCTTACTCAAATTTATAATAGCGTATTTCTATTCAATAGTCGAGACTGAATAAAGTAAATTCAATAGAATACTTTTAGAATACTTTTTAAAAAACAATCAAATTCCTATGAATTTTTCTTCATCAATTTGATTGTTTTTTTTTTAGTTTAGAGGACCGCTTTTATTTAACTTGGAATTTTCGTGGATTTTATCCTCTTCGAGAATTGACTCGTTGTAACTAACTAGTTCTACCCCCGGATAGGGGATAGAACTCAAAAAAGTCTTTTCTCCTTTTTACTTTTTTGTATTTTTTACTGATTCACTTATAATTTATCTTTATCGTGTTTCATTTTATTAATAAACCCCAAAAAATAGGATTTCTTTTAAATCACTTAAATTTTATACATTTTTCATAGTTAATATACCAACTAAAAATTTTTTTTATATATTAGGTTAGTAATTCAGAGAAATAATAATTTATAAATTTACAAAAAAGTTTGAAATCAAGGATTCAGTTATTTTGGCTAAAGATCTTGTCTTGTATCAGTTCTTTATCTTTATATAGTTAATATAGAAATAGGCGAACAAAGAAAAAATGGAACTATTGTTAAGTAGATCAATGAGTAAAATCTTAAATTGCGTTCATAAAAAAGATACTAAATATACTAAAAAAAGGTAAACCTTTATATCCTGTGTTTTTCGTTTTTAAAAAAAAAAATGGGTAATGGAAACCATTCATTTTATATTCCTGATATCTAAATTAAAATTGCCAACTTTTGAGTCATGTATATTCAGATTCTCACAATTTTTTATTACTTATTTGTTTGTCGCACAAAAAAACTTTTTGACTGCCCGGTGGAAAGAGATTTACCCAATGAAAAAGCTTTTAAAGCCGCCAAATATCCTTGCTTTTTCCAAATATTTTTACGAATACGTTTTTTTGATATAGAAGTACGTTTTTTTGGAACTGCCATTTGAAAATTAAGAGATTACTTATTATTCTATTGGATGTGAAAGACATCTATTGTTCAAAAGAAGTGATTTTTTATTTTACTATTCATTATCTATTTTTTTTCTTTATAACACTCTCTTTATAAAAAATCATAA